ATATTTCAGTATGTATACGTATGTATACAGGGTCATCTTTTCTGTAGTTTCGATAGAAGGATTCGATTCCTCTACCAATGCAGTCAACTCCATTTGTTAGAACAGCTTCCATTGAGTCTCTGCACCTATCCTTTTTTTTTTTGATTCTCGCTTTCTGAACCCTTGTTTTCTGAACACAGGATTTGGCTCAGGATTGCCCATTTTTAATTCCAGGGTTTCTCTGAATTTGGAAGTTACCACTTAGTAGGTTTCCCTACCAAGGCTCAATCCAATCAAGTCCGTAGCGTCTACCAATTTCGCCATATCCCCCTTATGAGGCCGAGATCTAATTGTGATCCCCCCTCTTATGTTGGAACCCTTGAATTCATTAGATACTGATTCCTATATCGAAAAAGTGTCTGCTCCTATTTCTTACCCATCTTCTTTCATCTCTATCGGTGGGCCAGTATTTGGTCCAATCAGAAATGATTCTATCATTGATGTATCTGCAATTCAATATGGATGGATATATCCCACATATACATGTCTCTCTCCCTCTCATTTTTCCCGCGCGATTGGGAATACTGGAACGGTCGATATTCATTCTTCTTTTTTTTTCGTCCTATCTCCTCCCTTTCCGAATGAAACCAGAGGAATGTCTCATTATGATCTGAATTGCATTCTTATCTTATCCTTTCCTTAGGACCGATCCGCTCTAATCTAATAGAATTTAGAATTAATAGAATCTGCTATAACTAATATGGATATAGTTATATATAATTATTTCAAATGTAATATTTTGCATTTAAAGAAAAAAAATTCGAAATCAAAGAAATAGAAATTTCTAATAATCAAATTTCTAATCTAATAATAATAGAAAATATAATAAGAATTCATAGAATGATAATATCAATCACTCGAATTTTCAATAAAAATTCTATATAGTTATAGTTATAGTTATATTATAATATATAAGAATATTCTTATGATATTAATTAATCATTTTTAATGGAATAGAATTCGATTCTTCATTCTATTAATATTAATTATTATATAGTTAAGATTCCGGTAGTTTACCGAATTCCTATGCACTATTTCTGTTATGTGAGCCCGCTTAGCTCAGAGGTTAGAGCATCGCATTTGTAATGCGATGGTCATCGGTTCGATTCCGATAGCCGGCTTTTCTCTATTTGTCCGATTTTTTCCATGATTGATAATGTCTCCTTGAGATCAAGGAATATTGAAAAGACTCCTCCCTTTTTTCTTTTACAAATGTCGGGTCACCGATCTATTATGTCGTGGGAACTTACAACTATGAATAAAAAACTGATTGGAGCAGTGAAATCTCTACAGAACAAATCAAGAAAAGGATCCTTAACTTCCTATATATACAAAATAATCCGGATATTGATACAATTCATCATTCTTCTTTGTAGTACTTCAGTAGATTTATCTTCGTTTATCGTTTAGTTCAGTCTGACTTAGGTTTATTCTGTAAAATGAAATTTCAATAAAATAAATAAAAAAAAAGGGGGGGAGTCTTTATGTCTCGTTACCGAGGGCCTCGTTTCAAAAAAATACGCCGTCTGGGAGCTTTACCGGGACTAACTAGTAAAAGACCTAGACCGGGAAGTGATCTTAGAAACCAATCGCGTTCCGGGAAAAGATCTCAATATCGTATTCGTCTAGAAGAAAAACAAAAATTGCGTTTTCATTATGGTCTGACAGAGCGACAATTGCTTAGATATGTTCGTATAGCTGGAAAAGCCAAAGGGTCAACAGGGCAGGTTTTACTACAACTACTTGAGATGCGTTTGGATAACATCCTTTTTCGATTGGGTATGGCTTCGACCATTCCTGGAGCCAGGCAATTAGTTAACCATAGACATATTTTAGTTAATGGTCGTATAGTAGATATCCCAAGTTATCGCTGCAAACCCCGAGATATTATTACTACGAGAGATGAACAAAGATCCAGAGCTTTGATTCAAAATTATATTGATTCATCCCCCCACGAGGAATTGGCAAAACATTTGACTTTTCACTCATCCCAATATAAAGGATTAGTAAATCAAATAATAGATAGTAAATGGATCGGTTTGAAAATCAATGAGTTGCTAGTCGTAGAATATTATTCTCGTCAGACTTGAACCTAACTAAAATAACAAAGCTTCGGACAATTTTGCCCCCCCTTTTTCGCCAAAGTCAAGTAAATAAGGGGTTTGATCCGGATTTTTCTCCCACTCACGTATCACAAATGGATCAGCAGTGAGATTTTCATTCTTTTCCACTCTTTCCGGCATTTTCCATACCACAGTAATTAGGAAGAATCTCTATCAAATAAAGGTCTTACTGTTGGAATAATGGTATCAATTGTTATTTGATACATTGCGGTTGGTAACGTTGGTGAATTAGGTGAAGGTACGGAAAGAGAGGGATTCGAACCCTCGGTAAACAAAAGTCTACATAGCAGTTCCAATGCTACGCCTTGAACCACTCGGCCATCTCTCCTACATAATCTTATGATTATGACCCAGAAACCGAGTGAATCGCGAGTCATTCATATTATTGCAATACAGGTACGACCGATCAATTAAATTCTAAATAGAAAACTTTTCGTCAAAGAAAGATCTTCCGTAGGCTCGAGGGATAAAAAAAAACTTCTCGAGTTCTCAGAATCCGTAGGAAAAATTCCTTGATTCCTCAACTTAGATAAAATAGTAATAATTGGTATACTACTCAATTTGAATGAAATCCAATCGGATTCAAATATTTCCTATCTATCCCTGTCCAAAAGGGACAATTTGAGTGGAAGGTCCACATCCTTTTTTTTTAGAATGAGTCTGTTTGTTTTTATGTGATTTCGTACTGTACAATTCCTTTGTTTGTGGGATCATTTTCCCTCGAGGGGGAATGAGAAGAATTATTGAATGGACTGTTAACTATGCCTAGATCTCGGATAAATGGAAATTTTATTGATAAGACCTCTTCAATTGTAGCCAATATCTTATTACGAATAATTCCGACAACTTCAGGAGAAAAGGAGGCATTTACCTATTACAGAGATGGTGCGATTTGATTCTTTTTTTTTTTTATTTATTTACCGCCCTCAGTCTTATGAGAAAGAGACATGATTCGGGATACAAAGAAAAAAGATTCTTGAAATAAACCTACGCTTGATGAAGGTGAAGTTAGTTTGGAGATAGAACAATTCCTTCTGTCGTGTATCCCCGATTGATGCAGCCTCAGATGCTTCAATTGTCGATTCTAGTATTGAGCGAAAGGTTAACCTATAGGTTCTGTATTGCAGGTCAATACTACTTCACTAGTACCAATAGGCCGCATAGGGGAAGAAACACTACACCTAGGAATCAACAACACGAAAACTTTGTTATAAATTACTCCTTTTCCTTATCGGGATCGGGACTAACAAGAATGGTTGGGACAACAAACATCCATCTCGTTCGTACTTTGGATACCCGTATAACCATCGAAGATCGTTGAAGTGACTAATTCCTGGAAATAGAGGGCGTTGAGGACAAAGAAATTGTTGGAGTTACCATTTCTATCTAGCACCAACACGCTTGGTGTTAAGAAAAGACAGACCTCTTGCAGGAAGGATGGCTAGAGATTTCTTGTAAAAACACCAGCCCCTGTCAGTTCATAATAAAAATATTTCAATCTTTTTTGATTCCATGGATTATTTCCCTTATTACTATGCACAGAAGGGAGGAGCCGTATGAGATGAAAATCTCACGTACGGTTCTGGAACGGAGATTCTTTGAATAGAATGAACGACCGTAACGGATGTCGGCTCAATCCGAAGGAAATTATGCGGAAGCTTTACAAAATTATTATGAAGCTACGCGACCAGAAATTGATCCCTATGATCGAAGTTATATACTCTATAACATAGGCCTTATCCACACAAGCAACGGAGAACATACGAAGGCTTTGGAATATTATTTCCGGGCACTCGAACGAAACCCATTCTTACCACAAGCTTTTAATAATATGGCTGTGATCTGTCATTACGTGCGGCTATCTCCACTATAGAAAGAAGGAAAGAAAGATCAAATCTTCTAGTAAATACTAGAAACAAAATAGGCTTTCTACATATGCATCGTCCAAAGCAACGATTTTTATCAGCTGTAGCAAAGAAAGAGACTTCATACGAGCCGAAATATGAAGAAATAGGTATGGCCTATATACTAGATTCTATGGATAAAGGATCTAATTGATGGAGGAAGCACCGTAAAGATCAATTAGCGAGGTTTGGGGGCCGATACAATAAGAACTGCTTACTTATGTCATGATATGAGATAAAAGTTAGGAATCAACTTATGTAATAGAGTCGATCTACTAAGGTATTGAGCAGCGGTGTAGCATCAGATCCCAAAGATAGTAAGTCCTTTCTTTCTTCTGGAGGAAAGTCCTTTTCAAAGATTCTATATGAATTTCTATATGAAACCGAGATAGTTACCTTTCAGAAAATTCTAACGATAGGGGTAGATACCTATGTTCTTCTGAAGGTGGGAGAAAAGATAAAACTGATTATTGATCAAAATTAGAGTTTGAAACTCATGTAATTAACCTCTTCTGGTTAACCCGAGAAAAAAAAATGGGATAGATTTACGAGAAATCTTATTCAGTTAGATATGGTAGATTAAGATGGGACACCAAAAGAATTGATTGCTGAGCCGTATGAGGTAGGAAACTCTCAAGTACGGTTCTAAGGGAAGGAATTGACCCACCTATTCCGGCCGGGGAGAACAGGCCATTCGACAGGGAGATTCTGAAATTGCGGAGGCTTGGTCCGATCAAGCTGCTGAATATTGGAAACAAGCTATAGCGCTTACTCCAGGTAATTATATTGAAGCACATAATTGGTTGAAGATCACAAGGCGGTTCGAATAAGAACACTCTCTTTTTTAATTCATTAACTCTCTTTTTTAATTCATTATAATATTGGATCCATCAATCAAATAAAATAGATCGTTCCTCTGGGAAGAGCCAATCAA